ATAGCCCAGTTTACGAAGATTCTGATCTGGAGACCCATCAAGAGAATTGGGAATTGGGAAGACTGAAAGAAGAGAAAAAGAAAATGTGGGTTGAAAAAACTTTTGTCACTTTTCTTTTCGATTTTAATCGATGGAATCGTCCATTACGATATATAAAAAATAAGAATTTAGAAAATGCTTTACGCAATGAAATGTCACAATTCTTTTTTTTTACATGTACAAGTGATGGGAAACAAATAATATCCTTTACATATCCGCCCAGTTTATCGACTTTTTCGGAAATGCTAGAACAAAGAATTTATTTATACATAATAGAAAAACTATACGACGAAGATCTTTATAATTCTTGGATTTATACTAATGAAAAAAAAAAGTGCAATTTGAACAATGAATTGAAAAGCCGAATCCAAATTCTAGAAAAAAATAAGGGATCCTCAAGTCTGGATATGCTTGAAAAAAGAACTATATTATGTGATGATGAAAAAAAAAAAAAATGCTTGCCAAAAGCATATGATCCTTTTTTAAACGGACCATATCGAGGAACGAGAAAAAAATTAGATTCACGCGCAATCATGAATACCTATACAGATACAGAAGATTTAGTAGAATTCTTTTTTATAAATAAGATTCATGATCTACTTATTAATGATTCCGTAGAACTCCACCGTCAATCATTTTTTAATTCTAAAGAAGAAAAAGGAATTGATTCAGAAAGTCAAGCAAAATATTTGCAATTTGTATTTGATGTAATTACAACACATACAAAAGATCAAAAAACAATGAAAAAAGAATCTATTGGAATTAGAATAGAAGAAGTCAGTAAAAAGGTTTCTCGATGGTCATACAAATTAACCGAGAATTTGGAAGAAGAGGAAGAAGAAAATGAAGAAGAATTGGAGGAAGACGATCATGAGATTCATTCAAGAAGAGCCAAACTTGTGGTAATTTATAACGATAATGATCAGAATACCAATTCTATTTCTAATATTCAGAATACTAGTAACAATGATAAAAACGATGATCAAATGGAAGAGGGAGAGGTGGCTTTGATACGTTACTCACAACAATCGGATTTTCGTCGCAATCTAATCAAAGGATCCATGCGCGCTCAAAGACGTAAAACAGTTATTTGGGACCTCTTTCAAGTAAATGTACATTCCCCACTTTTTTTGGATCGTCTAGACAAAATGTATTTTTTTTCGTCTTTTGATATCAACGAAATGAAGAATAGAATCTTTAGGAATTGGATGGGCAGAGAACAAGAATCAGAATTCAAAATTTCCTATTTTGAAAATGACGATAAAAAAGAACAAAAGGAGAAAGAGGAAAAAAGATATAAAAACGAACAGATAGAAATATCAGAAGCTTGGGATGCTTTTATATTTACTCAAGTAATAAGAAGTTTGATGTTAATAACCCAATCTTTTCTTAGAAAATACATTATATTGCCTTCATTAATAATAGCCAAAAACCTTTTCCGTATGTTATTATTCCAAATTCCCGAGTGGGACGAGGATTTTAAGGAATGGAATAGAGAAATTCATATTAAATGCACCTATAATGGTGTTCAATTATCAGAAACAGAATTTCCCCAAGATTGGTTAATAGATGGTATTCAGATAAAGATTCTATATCCTTTCTGTCTAAAACCTTGGAGAAAATCTAAGGCACAATCTCATCATAGAGATCTAATGAAAAAAAAAGAGAAAAAAACAAATTTTTGTTTTTTAACAGTCTGGGGAATGGAAGCGGAACTTCCCTTTGGTTCTCCCCGAAAACGACCTTCTTTTTTTGAACCTATTTATAAAGAACTCCAAAAAAGAAAGAAAAAGGTGAAAAATAAATTTTCACAAGTTTTAAAATCTTTAAATAAAAAAATAAAATACTTTCTCAAAATTAGAAAAGAAAAAACAAAAGGGGTCGTTCAAGTTATCAAACTAATAATGAAAAAACTGGAGAAAGTAAATCCAATTTTCTTATTTGAATTAAGGAAAGAAAGGAAAGAAAAAGTATATGAACCAAACGAAAACAAAAAAGATTTCAAAAGAAATAATAAGATTATTCGCGAATCGTCCGTAATAGAAAAAAGAATGAAAGATCTTTCTGATAAGACAATAAAAATCAGGAATCAAATTGAACAAACCGCAAAAGACAAGAAAAAAAAAGAAATAGTTCTAATTTCTGATAATAAAGGATCGAGATCACAGAAACATATTTTGAAAATATTAAAAAGGAAAAATATCCGATTAATGCGTAAATCACACTACTTTATCAAATCATTCATTGAAAAGATATACATAGATATTTTGCTATGTACCATTACCGTTTCTAAGATAAATGCACAACTCTTCTTTGAATCAACAAAAAAGATCTTTAATAAATCCATTTACAACAATGAAATAAATCAAGAACAAGAAGGAATTGATGAAACAAATCAAAATACAATGAATTTTCTTTTGACTTTAAAAAAATTAAAATCGTTTTCAAATACTGATAATACTACGAATAGCAATCAAGATTCCAATACTTATTGGAACTTATCTTCCCTGTCCCAAGCATATGTTTTTTACAAAATATCACAAAACCAATTACTTAATAAGTATCAATTGAGACCTGTACTAAAATATCAAGGGAGCTATCCTTTTTTTAAGGATAATTTAAAAGACTATTGTATGATACATGGAATATTTAACTCACATAATAAAATTCATACGTATGTAATGAACGAATGGAAAAATTGGTTAAAAGGTCATTATCAATACGATTTATCTCAAAAAAAAAGGTCTCCATTAGTAACTAAAGAATGGCGAAATAGAATCAATAAACATCATATGATTCAAAACAAGGAATCAAACCAATTGGATTTATATCAAAAATACCAATTTATGTATTCCATGAAAAAAAATGACTATGCAGCAAATTCATTTATGAGTCAAAAAGACAAATGGAAAAAACATTACAGATATGATCTTTTCTCATCTAAATACATAAACCTTCCTAATTTATACATTTCTGGATCAACATTAGAAATAAAAAGGGACCAAGAAATTCCATCTAATTTCAATATATCGAAACCTGAATCATTTTATGTATTGGTGAGTATACCTAGTAATGATTATCTAGAAAAAGGATATCTTATTGATAGGAATACAAATTTGGATAGAAAATATCTTGATTGTAGAATTCTTCATCTTTGTTTTAGAAATAATATTGAGATCTGGACCGATGCACATATTGGTATCAAGATTCAGAAAGATACTAAGACTGAAATTAAGAATTTAAAAAGAATGGAAAAAAAAGATCTTTTTTTTCCTACAATTCATCAAGAGATCAAACCATGCAATCAAAAAAGAAACTTTTTTGATTGCATGGGAATGAATAAAGAAAGGTTCTATGATACTGCATCAAATCATGATACTATATCCAATCTAGAAATTTGGTTCTTCCCAGAATTTGTGCTACTTTTTGATGTATATAAAATGAAACCTTGGATCATTCCAATCAAATCACTCTTTTTGAATTTTTCTATAAATGAAAAAAGTAAAAGCATTAACGTAAATCCAAAGAAATCATCTAAGAAAAAAAAAGATCGTGAATTAGGAAATTCCAAGCAGGAAGAGAATGAACAACAGGTCCAAGGAAATCTTGTATGGAATCTACGAAAAATAAAAAAAGAAAATCAAAAAACTGTTGAAGAAGATTACGCAAGATTAGAAATGAAAAAGGTTCTAAAAAAGAAACAATATAAGAGCAAGAATGAAATGGAACTTGATTTCTTTTTGAAAAAATATTTACTTTTTCAACTAAGATGGGCTGATCCCTTGAAGAAAGAAATAATGAAAAATATCAGGATATATTGTCTCCTACTTAGACTAAGAAATCCAAAGGAAATTGCTATATCTTCGATTCAAAGAGGTGAAATAAATATAGATGAAATGCTGATTCAAAAGGACCTAGTTCTTGCAGAATTGATAAGAAAGGGAATATTTATTATTGAACCAATTTGTCTATCTATACAAAGGAAAGGAAAATATATTATATATCAAACTATGGATATTTCATTGGTCGATAAGAAAAAGCATCAAACAAAGAAAAAATACACAAAAAATATATATATTGAGAAAGGGGAGTTTGAAAAATCCATTGCACGACACAGTAACATATTTTTGAGTGGAGACAAAAATCATTATGATTTACTTGTTCCTGAAAATATTCTATCTCCCAGACGTCGTAGAGAATTTCGAATTCAAATTTGTTTCAATTCCCGGAATTTTCATGTTGTGGATAGAAATACAAGATTTTGCAATGAAAACAAAATAAGAAACTGTGGACAATTTTTGAATGAGGACAAACATATTAATACAGATAGAAAAGATTTCATGAAATTCAAATTGTTTCTTTGGCCCAATTTTCGGTTAGAAGATGTAGCTTGTATGAATCGCTATTGGTTTGATACCAATAACAGCAGTCGTTTCAGTATGTTAAGAATACATATGTATTCACAATTCAGAATGAATTCAATCCCAATGAAAAATGAAAAAAATCTATAGTGGATTTCCTACATATCGTGTAACATATTTGGTAGATTAATAGATGAAAGACGAAACATGTACACTGTGTAACATTCTACTACATGATGCTGATTTCATAGTGTATAAAATTTTCATTAGGAATAACGGAATCCTTTTAAGTAAAAAGAAATTGTTTTCTTTCGTGAATACATATATGTTTTGTATATTTGGATCAAATATACAAAACATAAAAACATAAACCACATAAAGAAAAAACAAAAAAGTAGTATATGAATGAAATCCAATTTTGATGTATACTAAATGAAAATAACTGACATAAGAAATATTATTATTTTTCCTGATCCGTAAAATTCACAGAAAAGAAAGATAGAAATCTTAAATTATGGTCAAAAATTCATTCATCTCAGTTATTACACAAGAAGAAAAAGAAGAAAATAGTGGGTCTGTTGAATTTCAAGTATTCCATTTCACCAGTAAGATACGGAGACTTACTTCACATTTAGAATTGCACAAAAGAGATTTTTTATCGCAAAGAGGTCTACGAAGAATTCTGGGAAAACGTCAACGATTATTGACTTATTTGTCAAAGAAAAAGAAAGTGCGTTATAAGAAATTAATGGATCAGTTAGATATTCGGGAACCAAAAACTCGTTAATTAAATTTGAATTTCTTATTTGAGTTTCTTATTATTTTATTCTTATTATCCTTGTTCTTTTTTATTCTTTTCATTCTTTTCTTATTCTTATTAGTTCAGTTATTATTTTTTTTTAGATTTTTCATTTTAAGAATTTCATGAAATAATGAATTAAGGAAAAAAATATGACTGTACCGGCTACAAGAAAAAATTTCATAATAGTCAATATGGGTCCTCACCACCCATCAATGCATGGTGTTCTTCGGCTGATCGTTACTCTGGATGGTGAATATGTTATTGACTGTGAACCTATATTGGGCTATTTACACAGAGGGATGGAAAAAATAACGGAGAACCAAACAATTATACAATATTTGCCTTATGTAACACGTTGGGATTATTTAGCTACTATGTTCACAGAAGCAATAACAGTAAATGCACCAGAACGATTGGAAAGTGTTCAAGTGCCTAAAAGGGCCAGTTATATCAGAGTTATTATGCTGGAGCTGAGCCGTATAGCCTCCCATTTGTTATGGCTTGGCCCTTTTATGGCCGATATTGGTGCACAGACTCCCTTTTTCTATATTTTAAGAGAGAGGGAATTAATATATGATCTATTTGAAGCCGCCACAGGTATGCGGATGATGCATAATTCTTTCCGCATCGGAGGAGTAGCTGCGGATTTACCTTATGGCTGGATAGATAAATGTTTTGATTTCTGTGATTCTTTTTTCACAGAAGTTGTTGAGTATCAAAAGCTCATTACGCGAAATCCCATCTTTTTGGAACGAGTTGAAGGAGTGGGCATTATTGGTGGGGAGGAGACAAGAAATTGGGGTTTATCAGGACCAATGTTACGAGCTTCTGGAATCCAATGGGATCTTCGTAAAGTTGATCGCTATGAGTGTGACAAGAAATTTGATTGGGAAGTCAAATGGCAAAAAGAAGGCGATACATTAGCTCGTTATTTAGTAAGAATCGGTGAAATGCAAGAATCCATAAAAATCATTCAACAGGCTCTAGAAGGAATTCCTGGAGGGCCTTATGAAAATTTAGAAAACCGGCGTTTTCATAGGACAAAGGATTCCGAATGGAAGAATTTTGAATATAGATTTCTTACTAAAAAACTTTCACCCAATTTTGAATTGTTAAAACAAGAACTTTATGTAAGGGTAGAGGCCCCAAAAGGAGAATTAGGAATTTCTTTAATAGGAGATAGTAGTGTTTTCCCCTGGAGATGGAAAATTCGTCCACCCGGTTTCATCAATTTGCAAATCCTTCCCCAGCTAGTTAAAATAATGAAATTGGCTGATATCATGACGATACTAGGTAGTATAGATATCATTATGGGAGAAGTTGATCGTTGAAATGATAATTGATACGACAGAAGTACAAACTATTAATTCTTTTTATAGATTAGAATCCTTAAAAGAAGTCTATGGATTCATATGGATTTTTGTCCCCATTTTAATCCTTGTCTTAGGAATCACAATGGGATATTAGTCATTGTGTGGTTAGAAAGAAAGATATCTGCAGTAATACAACAACGTATTGGACCTGAATATGCCGGCCCGTTAGGAATTCTTCAAGCTTTAGCGGATGGTACCAAACTACTTTTGAAGGAGGATCTTCTTCCATCTAGAGGTAATATTCGTTTATTTAGGGTCGGACCCTCTATAGGGTTTATATCAATTCTACTAAGTTATTTAGTAATTCCTTTTGGATATCACCTTGTTTTAGCTGATCTCAGTATAGGTGTTTTTTTATGGATTGCCTTTTCAAGTATTGTCCCCATTGGTCTTCTTATGTCAGGATATGGATCAAATAATAAGTATTCCTTTTCAGGCGGTCTACGAGCTGCAGCTCGATCGATTAGTTATGAAATACCATTAACTCTATGTGTGTTAGCAATATCTCTACGTGTGATTCGGTGGAACATGAACTCTTTTTTATCTATTTTCTAGAAAATAGATAAAAAATGAATTGAGATTTCAATACTATAAAATAGAAATCTAATTCATAGAATTCAATATGTAAATATGAATATCAAAGAATAAAAGAAGTATTTTTTTTTCATTAATGACTACTATCCCGGATACGTCATGGTCCGGAATCTTTCGGACTACAAGATCAAATCAGATTATAGAACAGGACTTAATAAGTAACGTTCAACAAATTGGGATTCATTTATCCACAGATTTTTATCTTCCTTTTGAACTCATTTCTATAATTCTTTTAGTTTCTTTGATAGGTGCAATTACTATGGCTCGTCAATAATAGAATTCTAATATAATAAGAACTTCCTTTTTTAAGATTAAAGAATGAAAATGGATTTAATCTATTTTCATTCTTTAATCTACTGTAAATATCTTCTTTTGTTATGTAATTCTTCTAGTCTAGTCAACTGAATCGGTTTCATTTTTGTTCATATTGAAATCAATCGAGATAGATGAGGGATTTATCAATGATGTTAGAGCATGTACTCTTTCTAAGTGTTTATTTATTTTCTATCGGTATCTATGGACTGATCACAAGCCGAAGCATGGTTAGAGCACTTATGTGTCTTGAGCTTATACTGAATTCGGTGAATATAAATCTTGTCACATTTTCCGATATATTTGATAGTCGGCAATTAAAAGGAGAAATTTTCTCAATCTTTGTTATAGCTATTGGGCTAGCTATTGTTTCGTCGATTCATCGTAACAGAAAATCAACTCGTATCAATCAATCGAATTTGCTGAATAATTAGTTAGAATTCTTCTATTTTCACATAGAAATCAAAACATAAGACTTTTAGATAGAATATTCTAAATAGAATCTAATAGAATTAAAATAATAAGATAATAGAATAGAATATCTTTCTTTTTCTTTCTTCTCTTTTTTCATATAGATTTATGATTTAGAGTTACGAACTTATTCTATAACTATCTATAACTAACCTAATAACAAACGTATTCATCTGATATATAATATATTATAATTTTCCTTAATTTAATTATATTTCTATATAATAGAAAGATAGTAAAATTCACATGAATTGAATTAGTAAACTCATATTTCATGATTATTGAAATGGAAATCAAAGTATCTTGGCCCTTTCTCATAAACAGATTAGAAAATTTATTGATTCTTCAAATTTTGATAAATCATTGATTCGTCTGGTGTCTACAATAGAAGATATATGATTTATTTCATTTTCTTATCTTATTTTACCAGATCGAAAATCTTTTGTGTTCAAAACTGGAATTTATAGACCCAATGTCACATTCAGTAAAGATTTATGATACATGTATAGGATGTACCCAATGTGTTCGAGCTTGCCCCACGGATGTATTGGAAATGATACCTTGGGACGGATGTAAAGCTAAGCAAATTGCTTCTGCGCCAAGAACCGAGGATTGTGTAGGTTGTAAAAGATGTGAATCCGCTTGTCCAACGGATTTTTTGAGTGTCCGTGTTTATTTATGGCATGAAACAACTCGCAGCATGGGTCTTTCTTATTGATATGTGACAAAAAACTCCACTTGAATCATTTGATTCCTCTTTACCGACAAAACCCCGTGCTCGGGAGAAGAATAATCTATTTTCTTTTCTCGAGTACGGACTCTTCTGGTCTAATTTTATCTTGTCTTTATCACGAGTTATTTTCCTTGGTTAACAATACTTCTTGTTTTGCCCATATTTGCGGGTTCTTCAATTGTCTTTTTCCCTCATAGGGGAAATAAGGTGTATAGGTGGTATACTCTATGTATATGTATCCTAGAGTTCCTTCTAATGACCGATGTATTTTGTTATCATTTCCAATTGGACGATCCATTAATCCAATTTAAGGAGGATTATAAATGGATCAATCTTTTTGATTTTCACTGGAGACTGGGAACCGATGGACTTTCCATAGGACCCATTTTACTGACAGGATTTATCACTACTTTAGCTACTTTAGCAGCTTGGCCAGTTACTCGAAATCCGCGATTCTTCTATTTCTTGATGTTAGCAATGTATAGTGGCCAAATAGGATCATTTTCTTCTCGAGACCTTTTACTTTTTTTCATCATGTGGGAATTAGAATTAATTCCTGTTTACTTACTTTTATCCATGTGGGGAGGAAAAAAACGCCTGTAATCGGCTAAAAAATTTATTTTGTGTACTGCCGGAGGTTCCATTTTTCTCTTAATAGGAGTTCTAGGTATGGGTTTATATGGTTCCAATGAACCAACATTAGATTTAGAAAAATTAGCTAATCAATCGTATCCTGCAGCATTGGAAATAATACTCTATTTTGGTTTTCTTATTGCTTATGCTGTCAAATCGCCGATGATACCCCTACATACATGGTTACCAGATACTCACGGGGAAGCACATTACAGTATTAGCTGGAATATTATTAAAGATGGGAGCATATGGATTGATTCGGATCAATATGGAATTATTAGCTCACGCTCATTCTAGATTATCTCCCTGGTTGGTGATAGTAGGAATAATACAAATCATTTATGCAGCTTCAACTTCTCTCGGTCAACGCAATTTAAAAAAACGTATTGCCTATTCTTCCGTATCTCACATGGGTTTCATAATTATAGGAATTGGTTTTTATCCTGATTTCGTTCTCCCGTTATCGGTTGACAAGGTACAAGTTCTATTATCTAATTATTTTTATAGATACTAATTCTTTTTTTAGATTCAATACTAAATGAAATAAATTTCATTAATTGGAAAGAAAGTCTTAGAATTCTTTGACTTTCATATTTTCACGATTCTTCGTTGTACAATGAAAAAAAAGGGAAGGGTGAATTAGAATTGTAATGAGATTCATCTAAAGTTTTTGAGAACCTTTTGAATAATTACTCTATTTAAACGGTTCTCAAAAACTCGCACAAATTTTCATTGCATTGTGTATCAGACGATTTTTTTATGTATTCTTCATGTATTTTCTTTTATTCAATTAGATATTCATTGGAATGAACCATAACTATGGAACCCGATTCCTAATAGATTGATCCCAAAAAAGCATATCCAAATTAGGAGAAATCCTATAGAAGCTACAAATGCCGAATTTGTCCCTTGATCTTGCAATTTTGGATTTGTTCTAGTATGTAAATAAATTGCAAATATGGTCCAAGTAATAAATGCCCAAGTTTCCTTAGGGTCCCAATTCCAATAAGAACCCCATGCTTCATTAGCCCATACTGCTCCAGAAAGAATGCCTATGGTTAAAAAGGTAAACCCTAAACTAATGACACGATAACTCCAATAATCCAAACGCTGAATTAATTGATATTTGTAAAAATTTTGAAATGAGAGGAAAGAAGTATTTTTTAATACACTTCCTTTTTGGTTCAAATATTCCATATCACCAAAGAAAAACGACTTCCTTAAACTGAAAAAATTATTGTTTTTCAAAAAAGAATCGATTCTTTTTTGAAATGTAATCACTATAAGAGCAACTGATAATAATGATCCGCATAAAAGAGCTGCATAGCTCAATAGCATCATACTGACATGCATCATTAACCACTGAGATTGTAGAGCAGGTACTAATATTGCGGGTTGATGCATTTCAGTTGAAAGACCTGACGTGGCGAAACCTTGGGTAAAAATGGCACTTGGTGCAGTTATTGCGCTTAAATCATTTTTATGATTCCCAAGATACGGAATCATATGAATAATGGATAAACTCCATGAAAGGAAGATTAATGATTCGTATAAATTACTTAAGGGAAAATGTCCCGAAGAAATCCAACGAATAACTAAAAACCCTGTTATAGAGAAAAAAGTAGCTATCATCCCTTTTTCTGACGAATTATGTAATCCTTCGATTTCGTAGACTAATAAGTTCATCAAATGAATCAGAATCACAATTGAGATGATCGAAAAGGAAATATGAGTTAATATATGTTCTAAGGTTGCAAATATCATAAAGAAGAGTCCCTTTTAAATAATTGAAATCGGGGGGGATTAAATAGAATATACAAGAGAATATTTAAGATATTCTCTTGTATATTCTATTAGATCTATTGTGTCTATATTATTAATATGAATAATTCTTTATGCCGCCACTCGGACTCGAACCGAGATGCTCTAGCACTGCTTCCTAAGAGCAGCGTGTCTACCAATTTCACCATGGCGGCTTACCTTAAATAATAATATATATAATAATAATAATATATATAATAGGAAATTCATGTTGAATTGTCGATATTCAATAGAGTTTAGAAAACAATGAAGAAAGATGCATTTCCATTCATCTGGAAATGTTAAATATAAAGAAAATATCAATAATACTTAATTAGTATCTTCGTAAGTTCAGTTTGAATAATCAACTTTTCCGTACTAGAAACTAGAAACCTAGCTCTTGTTTATCCAGAAGAGTCAGAACTCAATAGTTTCGTTCTCAGTCGGGGTATAAAATTCATAATTCTTTTCTAACGATTTTGAGATCCAACACCTTAGTATAAAGTAGAATGAAATATTCAGATTCTTCCTTGTCTATCGTAATTGTGCTTTTCAAAATAGAAAAGCACAATTCATAGGAAAGAAAAAACCATCTCACGAATTCAATATCAATAAATAGAAATTGAAATAAATAGAATAAAATATAACATAAATAATAAAAAGAAGAAAATAACTAAAATAGAATATAATAGAAATATATAAAGACTATAAAAAATCTAAAAAAATGATAAAAAAAATAAGATACACAATACTGAGTACTTTGAATCAAGTAGACAGAAAGATTCTTATTTTTCATATTACCTAGCTCTAACTAATATGAGAAGTGAAATACAAATACAATTTAGTAAAATTGAATCATTTGTCTTACAATTCAAAAATGGAAATTTGGAAGTTCTTTGAAACATGTCAATTAAGATTTTTCCAAGACTTTTTTTTGTCGCACAAAAAAACTTTTTGACTGTCCGGTGGAAACAGATTTAGCTAAAGAAAAAGCTTTTACTGCCTCTAAAGATCCTTTTTTTTTCCAAAGATTTCTACGAATATGCTTTTTTGACATAGAAGTACGTTTTTTTGGAACTGCCATTCAAAAGGTAGGTGACTCCTTTTTATCGTTGTATGTGAAAGACATATATTGTTCAAAAGAAATTACTCTTTATTAGTCATTCTCTATACTTAATACTTAATTCCATAAATTTCAAAATTCCCTAAATAATATCATAACATACAAATAGAAAAAAATAAGAAAAGAAAAATATTTTAAAACGATTCTATTTTAATAGACAAATAGATTTCTATTTTCTATCTTCATTCTGATATTTGCGTAATGTAATAATCATATACGTATTTTATATTTCTTGTTTTCTAAAGGAATATATACAAAA